CGAAATATGCACAAGGAAAAAGCAATAGACCGGACCAACCTACAAAAACGAAACGGTCCCTACGTAACCAGTCATCCATAATATCAAATAAATCACTTTCATCTTTGGTAAATTTACCAAGGGCTATAGTCATAGCAATCCTCCTATTCAACTACTTCAACCATTTCCGAGCACCTCATAGTATTTTCAGGGCCCTACAAGCTTCTATCATTTATGTATGATTTGATTTCTCGTACATTGTCCCTTCTAATTTAGAATGGGTTTCGAAGATTAAAAAAAAATTCTTTATCCGTTAATAATTCGATTTAGATAAAATCATGAACCAAATGCAGTAAACGACTACAATATTCATTTTAATTCATTTTATTTCTTATTTTTTATCTTTATTCTTTCATTTTATTTCTTTTTTTCTTTATTAGATTTTCCTTTATTATTCTATTTCTTTTGCCTTCAGATGAATAGAATATGAACTAAAACCCCAGAATATGTCTTTTCACAGGTCAAAGCAAGAAAGACACTTCAAATATTTTATTCTATTTACTTTTTATCTGTCAGAAAAGAAAAAGGAGATTTCCTCTTATTTAATTCAATGCAATATTAAATAATAATAGGAAACTTTCCATGAAATTTTTTTTTAGTTATTCTGCATTATATTGTCTTGGTGTAATAAAAATATTGTGTATGCATCGATATGGAAAGACTTGGTCCATGAAACCATTATCTGATAGATATATAAATTTGATTATCTATTTATACATAAAAGATAAATCTTATATACGTATAAAACTATCAATATAAAATTGATCTTTTGGTCTGGAATTAAAGAAAGATATTTTAAATCTTTCTTATATGTCTTATGTTGTCACTTCAAAAAAACTTTTCTGCGGAAGAAGGGAATAGTGATTTATTCCTATTTATTCCTATAGAATAACTAGGGACAAAAACAAGAAAATTGAATCAGAAATATCGACAAATTTTTTCAGAGTCTAATAAAAAAAATATGAAAATTAAAGAAAAAGCGGATAGCGGATCTACTGTTCCAATTTCATTATATCGAATTTTAATATTCATAATAGTAAATAGAGTTATGATTCAATGGGTTAGGTCCACTTACTTTTTCTTTTGTTGATTTCTAATCTAAACTTTACGGTTAATTTCATTTTCGCAATTTAAGAACCAGCTTATCTCAGTATAATATAATCTCAGTATAATATAATAAACAAATCTTCAACTTTATAACTATAATTCTTATACTAAAATTCATTCTAAAATTATATAATAATATAGAAATTTTAGAATGAATTATTAGAGTTTTTTGTTTATTTTTCTTTTTATTACAAATATCAACAACATCTCTATTGTCCTTTCAAATCAAATAAAAATACTACCGCTGGAGTTTTTTTGAAAAAAAAAGGCCAAAGCCCTTTATCGGATTTGAACCGATGACTTACGCCTTACCATGGCGTTACTCTACCACTGAGTTAAAAGGGCCCATTTGATCCAATTCAGGAATGAGCCACTATGCGGACAACATATATCTAGGGAACTAGATTATAAATCAAATCTATGTAAAGTAAATATATTTATTATTAATTAAATTCAAATTAATAAGTATATATATATTATTAATATAGTCGGCGATAGAGATATGCCCATCCCCCTTACTTACCAATGAGGTAATCAATGAATGAAAGGAAAGCGGAAGAAGTGGGGTTTAACCCTCCTTTACGGCTTGCTGGGAAATCAATCATTCCATTCCTTGAAAGGAAAGAATCTTTCGTATTATTTCTATTCTTCTATTCTATTTCTTCGATTTCTATTATTTTATCTATTTTATTATTTTTTTTTTATTATATTTTATTATATTTATATATTATTTTATATATTATTTTAAATATTTAATATTATTTTAAATATTTAAAAATATTTTTTAAATTCAAATAAAAACAAAATAATTAGTAAAAAAAAAAATAATTAATAAAAAAAAAAAATAATAAAAATTCCAATTGATATTAGAATGAATAATTCATGGATATAAATGACGAATCAAAAATAATCATGAAAGACGGAAAGACCTTTCAAATCTAATTAGACTATTTCGTTATATTGACAATTTCAAAAAACTGTTCATACTATGAGCATAATATGCTGACGGTCGGGCAACTGTGCCCCCATCGTCTAGTGGTTCAGGACATCTCTCTTTCAAGGAGGCAGCGGGGATTCGACTTCCCCTGGGGGTAGGGTATTACGAAAGGAAGTTGATCATGGATTTTTAATATAAAATATATTAAGTTAATATAAATAAAATATATTAAAATATATTAAGTTAATATAATAAGTCTGGAGTTGATTCTTCCTGGGTCGATGCCCGAGCGGTTAATGGGGACGGACTGTAAATTCGTTGGCAATATGTCTACGCTGGTTCAAATCCAGCTCGGCCCAATAATTCACTGATCCACCACGAAATGGTATAACCCCTTTGTTCTCTTGAAATGCTTGATACGTACAAAAGCGGACAAAAGTCAAAATTTCTGATATATTTTTACCTGTTATTTATTATTTATTTGATTTGCTCTATTTTTTTTTTTCCACAAATTCGGATCTTGCTCTTGATCCAGATTCATATCAGGATTTGTAAGTATAAAGTCTAAGAAAAAGAGAAATGTAAAGAAAAAAAGACTCTTTTTTCATTGAAAGATTGATTATCAATCGATTTTGATTTGACATAATGAAAAAATGAGTAGTAATCCGTGTCGTTATCGCTAAAGTTTATATCCATGTGTTTAGCAATAGAAAACTCACGTCTCTGTTACAACGTGGCAATTCCAATCTAAAATCTAACTAGAAAGGGTTTGAATGAAATCATAAGAATATGTATGCTCTATACTTTATTTCATTTCTCTGGGATTGTAGTTCAATTGGTCAGAGCACCGCCCTGTCAAGGCGGAAGCTGCGGGTTCGAGCCCCGTCAGTCCCGACAGATCAAAATTCAATAATTTACTAAAATATATATATATATCAAATTCTCTCTCCATTTTCTGTCAAACGAGGACAAATAGTATAATTTCATTTCAAAAGGGAACCTTATTTCCATTTCTTTCTTTTTCTTTTTTCTTATTTTTTATTATTTATTATTTCTATTTCTTTTTTTCTATTTATTTTCATATTTATTCTATTTATTTTCATATTTATTTTCGTTTTTCAGTTCTCATCAAAGCAAATAGAAATATGGGAATTTTCAGTTCTTCAACTAGTACCGATTGATAAAGACATATATGGATTAGTGCAATCATAGATAACATTATATTCAGGATTCCAAGAGATACCATACTGAGTTTGACTTTTTTGATTTCTACCGATTCGTGTAATGAAATCGAATCGAGTACCATATCTTTCGTGGCAGTCCATACACAAATCGAATTTGTATTTATACGATACAAATAAAATGGAATTTGGTAGAATATTCGATCTTTTTTATACTGTACTTGCCCTTGTCTTTATCACACTTTTTTTTTGTTTTACTTACAATAAGATTAGATCATTAACAAAGAGTTTAGAACTTAATTCCCCTTTCTCCATTTTGCTTCTATTGTTTCTTTGTTTGGGTTTGTTTATAACGAGTCTAAGTCTCAAAATAAAAAAACACGGTTAGATGAGACTTCGACAAATGGATTGTACTAAGGAAGGCGAGAATTTTATAGAAAAAAAAGAATGGAAAAGAATGAAAAATAAAGTAAAAAAAAAATTCTCGATTATACCAGGAATCCATTTTTGGATTCGGTATGGATAAATGATCTTTCTATGTTATACTATTCAATTCTCAACGATAAATCGATTTGATAGCTCCGATATTGTTATTCATGATATTGATTCGATTCGATATCATCGAGATGGAATTCATATCATTGAATTTAGAGGCGAAAGATTTATCATCTCTATGGGATTAAATCCCGAGTTATTGCAAAGTAAAGAAAAACGAAAGAGTGAGACTATGGAAGTAAATATTCTCGCATTTATTGCTACTGCGCTGTTCATTCTTGTTCCTACTGCCTTTTTACTTATAATATACGTAAAAACTGTCAGTCAAAGTGATTAATTTGAATGAAACTTGACTTCTTAGTTCTTATTAATATCGGCGATTAGAAAATGAAAAGGATTCCAATTTCGCCGTTTTAGATGAAATGAGCGGACTAGAATCAGCAGTATTCTATAAGATCAGATAGTATGGTAGAAAGAAAAGTTTTCTTTCTACCATACTATCTATTTTTGTTATTCTAGTGTATACAGTTGTACTATATACAAATATATACTTAAATAAAAATATACTTAATGTAGATCAATCTAGAATATCATCTTTATATCCATATTCATATATCTAGAAATCAATTATCTCTATGTAATGTACATAAAGCCCCAATTCTATTTCTTTTTTCTTCATTTGTGTTGATTCCAATTAATCTGAAATAGTCGAAAAACAACTCTTACTCTTACAATTCGAATTCCTAGATTTCTGATTATTTTCAATAGAAATTACGGAATCGCATTTAACGAAAGAATAAAATAAATGAAAAGGAAAAAAAAGAGTCTGGGCATATAAACATATAAATAAAAGAACATATATATTAAAAAAAGAAAATCAAGAAAACTTTTTTTACCATTTTGAATTTTTTACCATTTTGAAGAAGAAGGCAGAAGTAATTGATTGAGCAGTTAACAGATCATCCAAGGAAAAGAATTCTATAAAAACCTTTTCCGGTGTCGAGGAAAAAGATTAGTAAAGTAAACCTCACAGATTTTTTAATCTTTTAAAGATTTGAATCATGATATGAAATGAGTCAAGTCAATAAAATATAGCATAAATCCAATTTCTAAAATAAAATTTAAAATAATAAAACAAATACTAAACTAAGCACTAAGTGCGCAATATGTGACTTGTCGGAGAAGATAAGATATCTTAGATTAAAAGGGTATTATTCATATATTATTAATATATTATTCATAGAATACATTACTCCACCCGAATATAATCGAATATAATGAAGATTCTTTTAATTCAATTGAATTTGAATTCAATTTCAATAGTTAAATTAAAAAAGTCTTTGCAGAACGATCTCTAAAAGAATCGGTACAGTTTGATTTCTGAACTCAATTAATAGTATCCTTAGAGTCCACTTCTTCCCCATACTACTAGTGAAAGAGAAAATGTAAAGACTACCATTAAAGCAGCCCAAGCGAGACTTACTATATCCATGTGAATTATGTCTCCTATCTATATGAATATGAAATAAATTTTCCATTATTCTTCACTAATACTAATAATAATAGAATCGCCGGCACAGAGTCAAAAAAGGGATTTGATTTTGCCCAATACCATTGATGAAAGAATTCAAGAAATAGAATTAATTAGAAGAAATTCTTCTATATTGCAAGAAATTCTTATAGGATTGCTAGTAGAATTAGAAAAGATTAAACACAAGGACAAAGAAAAACAAAATAAGGGCAAAACCCTGGGAAGTTGGAAGTGTTAATAAAATCTTACTAAGATAGAAGATTAATAAGACTAAGATATAAGATTAATAAGACCTAGTCTTTATTTTGTTGTTCTTCATTAAGTAAAAAATCGAAAAGTCTAGAATCAAAATGGATCGTTATCTATTACATACTCCTATTTCGTTTTTTTTTACATAGCCCTTTCTATTTGATCTAATCCTTAACGTTTCTCGATTTTCTCTGGAAAACAATTTGAAGACAACCTACTCCATTCTTGACTAGGAATTACCTAAACCAAAAAGAAAGAATTTCTTTTTGTACGTTATATAAAAATAGAAAAGTCAAAATGTATGTAAAAAAATAGAATAGATATGTATAAGTAAAATCCAATTATCTATTCAATCGATATTAGATTGATTAAATTCCTAAGTACTCAAGAATTTTTATGAATTTGTATACAAAGTATCTTCCGCGCTTTCCACAACTACTAATTCGATTTTCTATCCCGCCATTCAATCAAGAAACAGTCCCTATACATTAGTAGTAAGTATTGGGCGGACTATTATATCAAGATTTACGGATTTCCTTTCATTACTATAAACTTTCCTTGACTCCTAAAGAATTTACAGTACTCTAGAAAACAGAACCCTCAGATGTTTAGAATCAAGGGAGTATCAAGAGTCCTTTTCCTCCGACTTCTTCTGTTGTGGACAAATTTGACAAATTATATCAACAAAACATAAGATAATAGGTATTTTGCGTCTTTTGTTAATCAGGCGACACCCGGATTTGAACCGGGGAAAAAGGATTTGCAGTCCCCCGCCTTACCGCTCGGCCATGTCGCCAAAGTGCTAAAAAAAAGAGACGAAAATATTCCCTTTCCCTTTTTACTTGCATCTTGAAACATCTTTAAATCCCATTTTTTTAATCTTAATCCCTTTAAATGAATTTAAATGAAAAATGAATTTAAATGAAATAGAAATAAAAGAAATCCTTCCTTGTTTTTGATTTGGATTGGATCTATCTTTTCGATTAATTTTTATAGTATCTTAAAACATATGCTATCTAAACTTAAACCATAAAATATGGAAATGCCTTCCCCGAAATAAAAAACCAAATGTCAATTTTCATTTACAAAAGGAGACAAATTGGAACCATTAACTATTGAATGTGAATTCATAAACAATTCTTGGATTTGAATCTCCAATTGTATTTCTCTAATGCTAGGGATAGCAGAAAATTGAAATTGATATGTAAGTAAGGAATCAGTATTGATTCTTTTCAATAAAAAAAATCCTTCTCAATTTCAATTATAACAACAATTAGGAATATATGTAAACCCCAGACTGTAAATTCTTACACAGATAACTAATCGAATATCTGATCTGTCCATAATTCTGAGAGAAAATAGAACTTTTGATAGGGCATGACATGTGATGTCCAGAATAGATAGAACTGCAATATAAAAAGAGAGACACATATAGATAGCTATATATATCCGTATAGGGTTAAAAAAGGCCTTCTTTATCTTATGTTCTTATTATGCGCTTAAATCGTATTATGTGAACTCTACTACCAAAAATAGATAAAAATCTATCTCTTCTATGCAAACTATTTTGCTTTGAGCTTAACAATTCAAGTCACAAAAAAAACTACATGCTAAAAAAATCAACTTTCTATTGATTATATTGATTGTTTCTGATGATTAGGTCTTTACTTTAGCTCATCGAACAGATCAAATCCCGAATCTAGTTATTTTACCGGTATCTGTTATCCAATCGTATTGGAATATTAATATCATAATAATAGTCGAAATGGAATCCCTTTTTGGTTTGCTATTCTATACGAAACTCCATAAGTCTAACTCAGTTAAGTAAAATTGCTCAATTTCGAATTTCGTTCCAATTGGATCTGTCGCTCATATGTATTTCATATATTCCATATACACATATATGGAGTTAGATAAAATTTTATGCGATTCTGTAAACAAAATCGAAATTCTATCATTGC